CGTCAGATCTATATCGAGAGCGTTTTTAAACTCTCTTTTTCTCTTGGTTGGTGAGCTGCGGGTTCGTGGCGTCCCCGTAGCCCAGGCAAGTTCTATGGCAAATCAATCAGATCCATATATACGTATACGATCCAAATCCAGCTCTATACATCTGTCACATCGTGCAATTTCATTTGTGCTTATATAGTTTTGCAGCTCGAGGTTGCACGCCTGGTACATATCCAATTTCGTTTGTACCCTTTTCAGCTTAGCTTCGAGGTCGTAATAATTGTGCTGGAAGGCTTCGGATTCGTGCCAGCTAGCCTCAAGCTGTGTCTGGGTCCAGTCCAGTTTGTCCTCCAAAGCTTTGATTTGGCTCTCCGACCTCCTAGCGAGCTTTTCCAAGTTTATTCGGTACGCGGTGTCTTTAGTTCGGAGGCTCGCCTCTAAGGCGGCCAATTCCTTTTCTTTCATTGATTGGAGGCTGCTACAATTTAGCGAGAGGTCCTTGAATGCCTGATCCACACTCTCAAGCTTTTCCTGCAAATCTTGGATTTGGCTCTCCGACCTCCTAGAGAGCTCTCGGGATGAATTCCGAGAGCTTAGGAGATCTCTTTGCATATATAGGCAGAACGCGGCGAAGCCGGCCAACTGGCTTTTTTTTCGTGCCAGCTCGGAGGCGAGGTCGCAATTTTGTTCCCATAGAATTTGGGACTGGTCTCGCCGATCGAGAGGGCCCTCATCGATGTCTCGGTTGTGTGGGTTCAACCGTAAAGAGGAAGGTTTTCGTGGATGCCCAAAACGTAAGTTATCTGCCAGTTTCCAGGTCTGCCTTGAGAGTCCACGTTCGGTACGGCGATTCATTGGATGAACTAGCCAAAAGGTTTTGCGTACGTTCCCTGAATACTCTTCCCTGAAGTAGCTGAATTGGGAAGGCATAGTCCTAAAGGGGGCCTTAGGTTGCGGGGCAACCCAACAGTGGCAAGTAATAAGAAGAAACAAGATTAGCTGTTGTAAAAAAACACGAGTGAGGCATAGGAATCGGAAGTAAAGTGAGGTTAACTGTGTAGTGAGATTGATCCGTTGGATCAGTCCCCACAAGAGTTTCCTCACTTTGGAGAAAATTGGTTTTTTTTTTCATTTGATCCGTGTAATTGTAGGTGAGTAGACCGTTCTATGAATGAATGTCCTGGTCTCTCATCAATATAATAAATAAGTTATATAGGTATTTTCAATAACTCGCGATTCACTGTCTAGGACATAATCAGAACATCAGATTTTGTAGGAGAGATGGCCGAGCGGTTCAAGGCGTAGCATTGGAACTGCTATGTAGGCTTTCGTTTACCGAGGGTTCGAATCCCTCTCTTTCCGTCCCTTCACGGAATTCACGAACCTTATTGACCACAATGTATCAACAACGAATACTTCTAGCAAGTGGATCTTTCTTTGATATAGATTCTCGATTCCTCGTTTTTGTAGTTTTGTAGTACGGAAAAATATTGGAAAGAGCGGCCAAGGAATGCAAATATCCCCGCCGATCCGTTTATGATACATAACTGGGAAACCCCCTATCTTATCTTAGGTCGATTTATGTTGTCGAAAAGGGGGCCAAAATTTCCGAAGCTTTGTTCTTTTAGTTAGGTTCAAGTTTGACGGGAATAATATTCTACAACTCGCAACTCTTCGATTTTCAAACCAACCCGACGACGAGCTATTATTTGCTTGACTAATCCTTTATATTGGGATGAGTAAAGAGTCAAATGTTCTGGCAATTTCTTCTTCTTCTGGGAGGATGAAGCAAGAGAATTTTGAATGAGAGCTCTGGTTTTTTGTTCATCCTTCGTTGTAATAATATCTCGGGGTTTGCAGCGATAACTTGGGATATCTACTAGACAACCATTAACTAAAATATGTCTATGATTAACTAATTGCCGGGCCCCGGGAATGGTCGAAGCCATACCCAATCGAAAAAGTATGTTATCCAACCGCATTTCAAGCAATTGTAGTAAAACCTGACCTGTTGATCCTTTTGTTTTTCCAGCGATACGAACGTATTTAAGTAATTGTCGCTCTGTCAGACCATAATGAAAACGCAATTTTTGTTTTTCCTCGAGACGACTCCGATATTGAGATTTTTTGTTGTTGTTCTGTCTCTTTTGACGATCGGGGGGGACGTTAGGCACTTTACTAGTTAGTCCCGGTAAAGCCCCCAGACGCTTTATTTTTTTGAGACGAGGCCCTCGGTAACGAGACATAAAGACTCCTTTTTTTATTGAAAATTCAATTGAAAGACTAAACCTAAATTAAGACTGAACTAAATGAGAAACGCAGCACAATCTATTGAAGTACTGTACTACAAAGAAGAAGACTACAAACAAAGAAGAATGAGATGAATTGTATAAATATTCAGATTCTTTGGTATATATAGCAAGTTAAGAATACTTTTCTTGATTTGTTCCTAATTGCTCGAAGCTTTTTTTTCTTTATTCATAGTTGGAAGTTCTTACGACATACTAGATCAGTTACTTTTTGAAAGACGGTAAAGAAGTCTTTTCAATATTCCATTCCTTGGTGTCAAGGAGACATTCATGTTTCAAAGTAGAAAATTTAGAAACTCGAACAAATAAAAAAGCCGGCTATCGGAATCGAACCGATGACCATCGCATTACAAATGCGATGCTCTAACCTCTGAGCTAAGCGGGCTCACATAACAGAAATTTTTCATAGGAATTCCGCAAACTGCCAGGATCTTAGCTATTCAGAAATCCTCTAGCATATAGAATAGAAAGAATGGAAATCTAATTCAGAATGAATATTCTCTAACAAGAAATCTCAAATAGAATTTCTCTTTTGATTTTCGATTTCTCATTGATTTTAGTTCTCAGTTTTCGTTTTTAGTTTTAGGATTCTCTTTTCTATTTATATGAATATGATTAGAAAGAATCAAGATAATAAGGATACAATACAGAACAGAAAAAAAATGAGACATTCCTCTAGTTTCATTCAGAGCGATAAGACAACAAAGAATCGACCGTTCAAGTATGAAAAACAGCGCGTTAAAAATGAGAAGAAGAGAGGCATATATTCTGTGGTATAGATCCATCCATGTTGAATTGCGGATTCATCAATGCTACAATTATTTCTGATTGGACCAAATACCCGTTCTTCGATAGATAAGATACATAAGAAATCAAATAGGAGTAAACGGATAAACTTTTTAGATATCGAATCCTATACTAATGAATTCAAAGGTTACGGTATAAGCAAAAATGAAAGAAAAATGAGAAAGAAAAGAAAGAGGGAGAAGGAAATCCTAGTTTCAAAACAAAAAAAAGGGGATATGGCGAAATTGGTAGACGCTACGGACTTGATTGGATTGAGCCTTAGTATGGAAACCTACTAAGTGATAACTTTCAAATTCAGAGAAACCCTGGAATCAAAAATGGGCAATCCTGAGCCAAATCCTGTTTTCATAAATTTCATAAAAAAGGGGGGATTCCGAAAACAAGAATACAAAAAGGATAGGTGCAGAGACTCAACGGAAGCTGTTCTAACGAATGGGGTAGACTGCGTTGCTAGAGCATTATTGTGAATCGCTCCCCACAAATTCAGTGATCAAATCATTCACTCCATAGTCTGATAGATCTTTTAATGAACTGATTAATCGGACGAGAATAAAGATAGAGTCCCATTCTACATGTCAATAGCAATACCGACAACAATGAAATTGATAGTAAGAGGAAAATCCGTCGACTTTAGAAATCGTGAGGGTTCAAGTCCCTCTATCCCCACTCACACTAAAAAAAAAAAAGGCCCATCCCCTAACTCTTTCCTCTTTTTCATCAGCGGTTCCATTCCACGATATGTTTCTGATTCACTCTACGCTTTGCCAACTGGATCGGAGCAGAAATGCTCCTCTGTTATCACAAGTCCTTGATTGAGATGTACGCTATCCATACAAAAGAACATCTCTGAGTAAGGAACCCCTGTTTGAATCATTCTTTGAATCATTCACAGTACATATCATGATTCTTAATTCAATGAAACTTACAAAGTATTCTTGTTGAAGATCTCAGAAATTCCCTGAGTAAGACTTTGTAATTTGTAATGCTTTTTGATTTTCTGTCATTTGAATTGACAGAGACCTAATCTATCTAGTAGGATGGATATGATATGTCGGGAAGGGTCGGGATAGCTCAGCTGGTAGAGCAGAGGACTGAAAATCCTCGTGTCACCAGTTCAAATCTGGTTCCTGGCATAGGGACGGGTTAAGGCCACTCTTCAAAGGGGAATCGGTCCCCTTTGTCTGGCATTTAATTATCTACTTAGAATAGATATACTTATAGATATACTTATCATAAGTTATCTTTCTAACAGGTAAAAAAAAATATGAACTCGAGGTATTCATTCTATGACAACTTTCAACTTATCCTCTCTTTTTGTGCCTTTAGTGGGCCTAGTAGTTCCGGCAATTGCAATGGCTTCTTTATCTCTTCTTGTTCAAAAGAACAAGATTCTCTAGATACGATGGAAGAAAATCTCATCGAGTTCTTTCAAAACCTGCACTTGATCATAATATAGATTTGTGAAATAGGGTACAAGATATGGCTTCCTCCGAACACATACATAAGAGTTCTTCTCTTTCTTATGTATGTGGAACCGTGATCTGTGGATAAAGGTATTCATTTCATTTTCAGTAGAGCTAGTTTCAATTTCAAATCGATCCGCGGATGTCTGAAACCGAAACGCAAGGTATCTATATGTATGTAGATCTACATAGTGAGATCCGATGAAGCAGATGCTTTTTTTAGATCTTATCTAATCAATTGGATGAATAACTCCTAAAGGTTCACATAATAATCGTGCTAGTTGATGAGAGTTACTTTGGGAACAAAAAAAGTAAAGTAAAAATTCATTTGGGTTATTCTCTCAATTACAATAAAAAGAAACTGTATCTAGTATGAACGGGCGATCAGAACGTATATTGATAAAACTTATAGCGGGGTCTCGAAAAACAAGTAATTTCTGGTGGGCCTGTATCCTTCTTTTAGGGTCATTAGGATTCTTATTGGTTGGAACTTCTAGTTATCTTGGTCAGAATCTGATATCCTTATTTCCATCTCAGCAAATCTTTTTTTTTCCACAAGGGCTCGTGATGTCTTTCTATGGGATCGCGGGTCTTTTCATTAGCACCTATTTGTGGTGCACAATTTCGTGGAATGTAGGTAGTGGTTATGATCGATTCGATAGAAAAGAAGGAATAGTGTCTATTTTTCGTTGGGGATTTCCTGGAAAAAATCGTCGTATCCTCCTTCGATTCCTTATGAGAGATGTCCAGTCAATTCGAATCGAGGTTAAAGAGGGTCTTTTTCCTCGTTGTGTCCTTTATATGGAAATTAGAGGGCATGGCGCCGTTCCTTTGACTCAGAGTGAGGAGAATTTGACTCCAAGAGAAATGGAACAAAAAGCTGCAGAATTGGCCTATTTCTTGCGTGTACCGATTGAAGTATTTTGAAATGAACTGAAGCATTGGAAAAGGCACTCAGAAATCATCTTTTTTTCTATTTTATTTATTATCACTGAAGCTTGTTCAGAACGCTTATTCGAGCAAAAGGAAATCTATATTGGAACAACCAGAAAACAAAGTGGTTTTTGTCCACCAAAACAAAACGATTTTTTATTTTATCGGTAGGGAAATAAACGCAATTCTTCCCTACTAATTGTGAATTATTAACAAGCAAGCAACAAATCAAATCTACTACTAATAAGTCTAGATTCATCAAATGTATCAGAACATTTCAGAATACATAATTCATCTTTTTGGTTCCGCTATTTTGGATTGATAGATTCCATACTGAACTGATGGATCATATTCAATGACCTCTCTGTTCTTTTGTCACTTGGTGTTTCTTTTCCCTTCTTTTGTTTTGCTCCTGGATTCTCAAATGATTGGATCGTTTATAACTAGCATTTTTCTCTTGTTTTGCCACTCGTTTTTGATTTCATCATCATATCCATATTTTTTATAAATTTCCCTCAACTATTCCAGGCTAAGCATAGCCGGCGAAACTGTTCGAAATAAGGGATCTAAGCTAAGGGTTTTCTTTTGTCTCGAAGTCCTAATAGTATTCATGACTTGAGGTGGTTCTTTCGGGCATTCATCGAAAGGATGCAATTGCTTCGAATTTGACCAATTGAGATATCTGGAAACACTTTTTTTTTTTTTATTTCTTCATTCCACTTCGACGCGGAACCTTAGCCTATTTCTAGATTCAAGGCCAAACATAAAAAAAGGGGGGGTAATTCATAAGTTAGGTATAGGTTTGATACCTTGTTATAGAACTGATATTTCATAGAAATAGCAGATTGGATAGATTCGACGAATGGGGTGGTTTTATTAGCAATTCACAGATTTAAAATGCCACAAAAAAAAGCATTCACTAACCTCCCATATCTTGCATCTATAGTTTTTTTGCCCTGGTGGATCGATCTCTTAGTTCAAAAAAGTCTGGAATCTTGGGTTACAAATTGGTGGAATACGAAACAATCCGAAACTTTCTTGAATAATATTCAAGAAAAGAATGTTCTAGAAAAATTCCTAGAATTAGAGGAACTATTCTTTTTGGACGAAATGATAAAGGAGTACCCGGAGACACATATACAAAAGCTTCGTATAGGAATCCACAAAGAAATGATACAATTGGTCAAAATGCATAATGAGAATCATATCCATAGCATATTACACTTCGCAACAAATATAATATGTTTCGCTATTCTAAGCGGCTATTCGATTCTGGGTAATGAAGAACTTGTCATTCTCAATTTTTGGGTTCAGGAATGCCTCTATAACTTAAGCGACACAATCAAAGCCTTTTCTATTATTTTATTAACCGATTTATGTATCGGATTCCACTCGCCCCATGGATGGGAACTCATGATTAGCTCTGTCTACAAAGATTTTGGATTTGATCATAACGATCAAATTCTAGCGGTTCTTGTTTCCACTTTTCCAGTCATTCTAGATACAATTTTGAAATATTGGATCTTCCGCTATTTAAATAGCGTATCTCCGTCACTTGTAGTGATTTATCATTCAATGAATGACTAAAGAACAATACACGGATAGTAACCCAATTAGAATTTTTGTTACTTCTTACAGAAACAAACCAGTTTCTACCCATCTAGGGAAATCTTCCTGTATTACAGTAAAATGATTCCAGTACAATAACAAACTCAGAGATAGGGAACTATACTAGCAACCTACCCAATCTATTGTAGAAATTTTCGTGCTCAATGATTGGACCATGCAAAATCGAAATACCTTTTCTTGGATAAAGGAACAGATGACTCGATCCATTTCTCTATATATCATGATATATGTAATAACTCAGACATCTACTTCATATGCATATCCCATTTTTGCGCAGCAGGGCTATGAAAATCCACGAGAAGCTACTGGGCGTATTGTATGCGCCAATTGCCATTTAGCTAATAAGCCCGTGGATATTGAGGTTCCACAAG